TCACAGGATGGGTAGATGTCACAGATGATAAATGGATTTCTTACCTATGTTACTATATTCTTGTTCGTCTATGTGGTATTTTTGCTTATCTTCCTATCTTTCTTTCAAAAATGGAAACTTAGGGAAGTGCTTTTTAAACATATGTATAAAAAGAACATATTTCATTTAGCCTCTTCATGCCCACTATAACTAGTTATTTCGGTTTTCTACTAGCAGCTTTAACTATAACCTCATCTCTATTTATCGGTCTGAGCAAGATACGACTTATTTGATTTGAGATTATGAAATTAATTGAATGAACAATTCATAAAAATAAATCTTTCTGGGATATTCAATATATTCTATAGTTCCTTACCGTGTCAATTTCCAATTCTTGGTCATTGAGATTCATGGGCAATACAGATTAATATTTAAGGATATTTATTACCTACCCCTTTCTCCTTTCAAACAAATAAAAATGATTGAAGTTTTTCTATTTGGAATCGTGTTAGGTCTAATTCCTATTACTTTGGCTGGATTATTCGTAACTGCATATTTACAATACCGGCGTGGTGATCAGTTGGACCTTTGATTAATTAACATCTTTTTTGTTTATTGACCTCCTATTTCTTTGTTTTAATCCTAATTCACAGGAGGTCAAATTAAGACTTTAGACTGCTGTTCCATTATTTCAGTGTCATTCTCGATCTAACAAGAATGGAATCACGCTCTGTAGGATTTGAACCTACGACATCGGGTTTTGGAGACCCGCGTTCTACCGAACTGAACTAAGAGCGCTTTATTTTCATAAAGAATTTTATGTGACCCCAATTCATCTTTCATGCATATACTATCATAATCTATATATAGAACTCTCATCATATATATATTGATAGAATATACATCTATTTCTATTGAGTATGTATGTCCAATTTGAATCGGTCTCAATTGAGACCGATTCAAATTGATCCCTTGTTACTGCTCATAAGATAAGTAATAGTTAGGGATAGGGATGACAGGATTTGAACCCGTGACATTTTGTACCCAAAACAAACGCGCTACCAAGCTGCGCTACATCCCTTTCAATTGGTTTACAGTGTCATTGTAAAGAATCTTTGTCTTGTTTTCCACATCTTGATTTTCTCCGTTGATATATATAAATTATCCTGCCATTTTTTTCTTTTTAGTTTCATATTGTATAACTTAATTATAATAATAAAAGACTTATATACATCTGACATCCGCCTAACAAAAAAATGAATATTTTTAGGGAATGCTCGGGCAGAGCAGAAATGGACCTCTTTTTTTGTTAAAAAAATAAAAAAGAATATCTAATGAATCGTTGTACATTTCAATTTGAATTAGGAATTCTGCGTACAAATACAAGTGGTTATTAACTAAATAACCATCCGATCATATTCATATATGTAATTATGTATTACAAATTACAATAAAGAATAAGAATTAAGAATAAAGAAGGAGGATTTGAAATGCGAGATCTAAAAACATATCTCTCCGTGGCACCAGTGGTAAGTACTCTATGGTTCGGGGCTTTAGCAGGTCTATTGATAGAGATCAATCGTTTATTCCCGGATGCATTGATATTCCCCTTTTTTTCATTCTAGTTATTGACACGGGAAGGGGTGAAGAAGATTAGAGATACAATCAAATATCTGTGATTAATCCCCCCTTCTCCTTCTTTTTTCTTTTTTAGAATTCGAATAAGTTAGAAAAGAGAAAGAATAAAGTCGGATTCGGCCTCAGTGAAACTCGGAATTCGGTCCAGGCTTCAATTGAATTTAATTAATAAGAAATTCAAAATTCAATTAATAATCAATTCCATTTCTATTAAATAATAGGGTGAGACCAGAAATGGAAATAGAATGGCTAAGGCGGGGCAAGAATATCATACAGGATACTTAAATGAAAACTGAAATACTGTACTGTGATTCTAAATATAGTTAGAAATCATTGGATTACTTAATTATTACTATACTATATTGATTGGAACGAGATCCTTCATAATTTGATTTCGAGTTAGCAACTTCTATTATTTTTTTTTCGTTCCTTTTCGCTTCGAATCGTAAAATAGAAGAGTTAAGTGAATCAAAAACACAAAGGAGGTTCATGGCCAAAGGTAAAGATATCCGAATAAGGGTTATTTTGGAATGTGCCAGTTGTGTTCGAAACAGTGTTAATAAGAAATCAACGGGTATTTCCAGATATATTACTCAAAAGAATCGACACAATACGCCTAGTCGATTGGAATTGAGAAAATTCTGTCCCTGTTGTTGCAAACATACGATTCACGGGGAGATAAAGAAATAGAGAAAATTGATCGCTTGTGTGTCACCCCTCCAAGGAACATGAAAAATGATATATTTTTTCATATTGTTCTAAATTATATTAGAAATCGTATATATAACATATATTTCCAAATATTAAAAAAAAATATTAAAAATATAAGAATAAAAAAATAGAAACAAAACAAATCCTATTTTGTAAGAAATAGGATTTTCGGGATAAGGAATAAACAAACTATGGATAAATCTAAGCGACTCTTTCTTAAATCCAAGCGATCTTTTCGTAGGCGTTTGCCCCCGATCCAATCGGGGGATCGAATTGATTATAAAAACATGAGTTTAATTAGTCGATTTATTAGTGAACAAGGAAAAATATTATCTAGACGGGTGAATAGATTGACCTTAAAACAACAACGATTAATTACGATTGCTATAAAACAAGCTCGTATTTTATCTTCGTTACCTTTTCTTAATAATGAAAAACAATTTGAAAAAAGCGAGTCGGCCGCTAGAACTACAGGTCTTAAAACAAAAAAAAAATAGGGTTACTCTTCAATTGAATTCAAATTCCAATCTAAACTCAAATCAAATGTGGATTGATGTTTTGTTCGAAAACTACGACAATCCAATTTGGATTATCGTGTTGTATGTAAGAAAAAAGAGAATCGGTGAAGAAAAATAAATCTTTTTTTATTGAACGTGGTTGCTCATTTTGACGACTTTATCATATGATTCTATTTTATCATACAAATCTCTACTCTACTTTCCCGGAGTTCAGTCTCCGGGGAATTCTTATTTTATGATCTCATTGGAAATCATATAAAGACAATTCCTATTTAATATAGCTATTTGTGCAAGTATTTTACGATTAAGAAGCAACTGCCTCTTGTACAGATTATACATTAAATTACTATAACTATAGTATACCCTTTTTCGATTCTCACGAATTACTGCATTTATTCGACTGATCCACAAACGACGAAAATCTCTTTTTTTCCTATCTCTATCCCGATGAGCCGAAACCAAAGCTTTTATTTTCTGTTGAATAATAGTTCGAGTAAGTCTTGAATGAGCCCCTCGAAAGCTTGATGTAAATAAACGAATTTTTGTCCTACGTTTCCGAGCTATATATCCTCGTTTAATTCTGGTCATTGAATAAATGAGACTTTGATGAATAATTAATTCTTTGATGAATAACTATTTGATCTTTCAGTTATTCTTTTCCCTTTACTAGTCTATTAATAATAAAAACGGATTCTTCCAATGTATAAAATAAAAAATTCTAATGGCTTTTGCTACTATAACCTTCCCAACCACGATTTTTTCTTTTTATTTCTAAGCATTTAACCTCGAAATAAGAAATTGTATTGATACTAGGTATCAAAAAAACATATTCAATTAAATAGAAATGGATAAAGAAATAGTGGATTCCATCGTTTCTATGGTTACTTCTTAAACGGCGAGGTCCTCTCTATACACCGGAGCCCCTTCTCTCATTTAATCAATGCTATTGTTAACTTGTACAGTTCACACTCTTTGGCTCTACCCATGAAATAGCTAGTAATAGGTCTTTCACAACGAAATCTAACTATACAGTAACGGTATTTAAGTATGAAGATTAGCTGGGTAGCTGACCCTGTTAGTCCGTTCTTGCAAGAATAAGGGCATAATCTTTCCACTTTTTTAATTTTGAAATAGGATTTCCCCTGCTTAATGGATAAGCATTTGCTACCAATGGGGAAGTCTTTCTCATCTGAAATTGCAAATTGAGGTGATTGGATTTGCACCAACGGAAACCATAAATTTGATACATATATAGAAGGATATATATTATTAATAGATTTTTTTTTAAGATAGTGAATGGAGTTCTTCCATTCTATCCTAACCGATCACTGATACCGGAATAATTTGTTTCCTCTCTTTTGTCTTAGTCCATGATCGGAACGAGTCGCACATACACCCTAGTACATGTTCCTCGGCGCTGAGGGCATCCCCGAAGGGCGGGGGATTTCGTGACATTTCTGATTGGCTGTCTTGTGTTTCTAATAAGTTGTTTAATAGTTGGCATGTTGAATCGTATACATAATGAGCTGGTTTAGATCAATCCTAACCCGATGATTATGAATTACTTATATTCTATATTAATAGATTAATTAATAGAGATATTATATTAAATCCGGTAAGAAGATAAAATCTCAAATTGTGTATTTGCGCGGAATCCCTGCTAATTTTTTATTCAACCGCTACAAGATCAACAATTCCATGAGCTTGGGCTTCTGCTGCTGACATAAAAACATCCCTTTCCATGTCTTCGGATACAACCCATAAGGGTTTGCCCGTTCTTTGTACATAAACCCTTGTGATAGTTTCGCGCAGTTTCAGTAGTTCTTCCGCTTCCAGGATAAATTCTCCCGTTTGTGCCTCATAAAAAGAACTTGCGGGTTGATGGATCATTACCCTGACGATATAACATAATAAATGGTTCCTCTATCTCGCACGATAAGGCGAGAGATAAAGAATAATAAAAAACAAAGATAGAATTGAACAACCGTACAGGCATCTTTTGCATATTGCATACGGCTCTACTATGGAATTGGTTTTTACCTTCCATCGAAGAAAAAATAGAGAGGGTCTATCAGACCTAGATCGGTAAATGATCCAATAACCACCCTTCCTTTTTTTGTTTTGGAGTAGTTAAAAAATACTATGATGGTTCCGTTGCTTTATTATTTCGTCTGTTATTCAGCAATCCCAAAGTTTCTTTTTTTTTTTTCAAATCAAATATATCTAAGTTATATAAGTAAAAAAAATCTTGTTTTTTTTATTTTCATATTCTTTCATAACATAAATATTGTTAAAAGCTTTCCGGTGTGAAAACAAAAAAGTTTGTGACGCTGAAATAGGCTCCTGATAGATCAGATAAAATCGGAAATACCCGTTTTCTCATACCACTCTTTCGATACATAATCGAATGGTTTTGAAAAAATTTCGCATATCGAATTCGAAGTGCCATGCTATTATTACTTAATATTCATATGGCGAAGGCATAGTCTTCTTTTTTTTTTTTCTCAAATAAAAGACTCATTGGCGCCAAGCGTGAGGGAATGCTAGACGTTTGGTAATTTCTCCTCCTGCGAGAATAAAAGATCCCATTGAAGCGGCTAATCCCATGCATACTGTCTGTACATCTGGTTGCACAAATTGCATAGTATCATAAATAGCTATTCCGGGTATTACCCATCCGCCCGGAGAATTTATAAACAAATACAAATCTTTGGTATCATCCTCTATACTGAGATATACCATAAGGCTAATAAGTTGATTCGATATCGCACTATCAACCCCTTGGCCTAAAAAAAGTAGTCTTTCTCGATAAAGTCGATTGATTAGGATAAAATTTTATCCCTTAGGAGCCGTACATGCACCTTTTGATGCATACGGTTCACCAAAAATCGCGAAAAAGAATCAATGTGTAGATTTCAACCCTCTTTCTTTTTTCATAGCAGACTTTTTCGAACTTCTAACGAAAGGTCTTTTTCTTACATTTTTAAAGAAAGACGACTTTTGACCCGTTTATCTATATTAATCTATATTAAAAAAAAAAAATAATGTACTAAACACTTATTGAACTAACTTCTCATTGATGTATTGTTTTCATCGAGATCGAATCCAAATCGCGATGTAATTTTCTTGTTTCTGAATGGGCTTCTTCAATTCTTTTAGGTTTCTGTTCTACTCCGAGTAAAGATCTACCCGATTTGGATTTGCACATATAGCACAAATACTCCAATACCACGTCTTTTTGCTACGACTTCTTTTCTTCAATTTATTTCATGTTTTCCAGCAAATCCAAATATATGATAGAAGTAGTAATCGTAGATATATTACCAATTGGGTTTTTTTCTAAACAGAGCCTGGATGCTTCATTTTATTGGTCCAACCAAGCCAACCATAAATTATTGTAAATTGATAATATTAATCTGGATACCTCCCCAAAAAAAAGATCTAATTACACACTTCACGCTCCAAATTTTTGCTGATTCAATCAATCTTTTTTGGGGTGAAAGAGAGGATATCTCGATCGGGGGAGAGAACGGGGAAATCCCATATGACCCAATATATCTGACAAGTCGCACTATACGTCAACCCAAGATGCATCTTCCTCTCCAGGACTTCGAAAGGGTACTTTTGGAACACCAATAGGCATTAAATGAAAAAAGAATGAAATTAAGTAGTATATCTCGCTTTGATGCGGAAACGTAACAATGGGTTTATTGTCTTAATAATGATTAGTCTTTATCATATTTTATTTATAGATTGAATAAATTCATAAAAAAAAAATCCTAAATACAAAAGGAAGACCAAGTGACTAAAGGAAAATTCTTACGAATAGGTCCTTTGAGTGATGAACAAATATGTCCGCATTCACTGATATAAAGATATAAACACTCATAGAAAATACGGTCAACCCCCCCTCCCCTCCACCATTGCGTATTGTTACTTATCGGGTATAGAATAGATCTGCTTCTTTTGTTCCTACGAATAGAATTCTTCCATTATTACTAAAAAACTAGAACAAATATTAATCCTTTATCCGAGATAATCCACTAAAAAGAGAGGGTCCATAGTATAGTTTTTTACAGTGCAATAAAGTTACATAGTGTCCATTTTTTGTTGATATAAGAGGTATTTTCATGGGTTTGCCTTGGTATCGTGTTCATACCGTCGTATTAAATGATCCCGGCCGTTTGCTTTCTGTCCATATAATGCATACAGCTCTGGTTGCTGGTTGGGCTGGTTCGATGGCTCTATATGAATTAGCCGTTTTTGATCCCTCTGACCCTGTTCTTGACCCAATGTGGAGACAAGGTATGTTTGTTATACCCTTCATGACTCGTTTAGGAATAACCAATTCATGGGGTGGTTGGAGTATCACAGGAGGGACTATAACGAATCCAGGTATTTGGAGTTACGAAGGTGTGGCCGGGGCACATATTGTGTTTTCTGGCTTGTGCTTTTTGGCGGCTATCTGGCATTGGGTATATTGGGATCTAGAAATCTTTTGTGATGAACGTACAGGAAAACCTTCTTTGGATTTGCCCAAAATTTTTGGAATTCATTTATTTCTTTCAGGGGTGGCTTGTTTCGGTTTTGGCGCATTTCATGTAACAGGATTGTATGGTCCTGGAATATGGGTGTCCGATCCTTATGGACTAACCGGAAGGGTACAATCCGTAAATCCCGCATGGGGTGTGGAAGGTTTTGATCCTTTTGTTCCAGGGGGAATAGCCTCTCATCATATTGCAGCAGGGACATTGGGCATATTAGCGGGCCTTTTCCATCTTAGTGTCCGTCCACCCCAACGTCTGTACAAAGGATTGCGTATGGGAAATATTGAAACCGTCCTTTCCAGTAGTATCGCTGCTGTCTTTTTTGCAGCTTTTGTTGTTGCTGGAACTATGTGGTATGGTTCAGCAACTACCCCGATTGAATTATTTGGTCCCACTCGTTATCAATGGGATCAGGGATACTTCCAGCAAGAAATATATCGAAGAGTTGGTGCTGGGCTAGCCGAAAATCAAAGTTTATCAGAAGCTTGGTCTAAAATTCCCGAAAAATTAGCTTTTTATGATTACATTGGCAATAATCCGGCAAAAGGGGGATTGTTTAGAGCGGGCTCAATGGACAATGGGGATGGAATAGCTGTTGGGTGGTTAGGACACCCTATCTTTAGAGATAAAGAGGGGCGTGAACTTTTTGTACGTCGTATGCCTACCTTTTTTGAAACATTTCCGGTTGTTTTGGTAGACGGAGACGGAATTGTTAGAGCCGATGTTCCTTTTCGAAGGGCGGAATCGAAGTATAGTGTCGAACAAGTAGGTGTAACTGTTGAGTTCTATGGTGGCGAACTCAATGGAGTCAGTTATAGTGATTCTGCTACTGTGAAAAAATATGCTAGACGTGCTCAATTGGGTGAAATTTTTGAATTAGATCGCGCTACTTTGAAATCGGATGGTGTTTTTCGTAGCAGTCCAAGGGGTTGGTTTACTTTTGGACATGCTTCGTTTGCTCTGCTCTTCTTTTTCGGACACATTTGGCATGGTGCTAGAACCTTGTTCAGAGATGTTTTTGCTGGTATCGACCCAGATTTGGATGCTCAAGTAGAATTTGGAGCATTCCAAAAACTTGGAGATCCAACTACAAGAAGACAAGTAGTCTGATACAACATTGTTTTGTTCCTTTTGGACTTTATTTTCTTTTTGTGATTTGAATTTGACATAGGGAACCGGATAAATCTTGATTTGAATCGCTATCTTTTCTTTTACTCTTGTTCTTTCTTTTTCTTTATCCGAGAGACGATCCCAAATAAACAGGTATGAAAGCTATAATTGTAAACCACGATCAAATCCATGGAAGCATTGGTTTATACATTCCTCTTAGTTTCTACTTTAGGAATAATTTTTTTCGCTATCTTTTTTAGAGAACCACCTAAAGTTCCAACTAAAAAGATGAAATGATTTTTCATTATCTCAATTGAAGTAATGAGCCTCCCAATATTGGGAGGCTCATTACTTCAACTAGTCCCCATGTTCTTCGAATGGATCTCTTAGTTGTTGAGAGGGTTGCCCAAAAGCAGTATATAAGGCGTACCCAGTAAAACTTACAAGTAAACCAGATATAGAGATGGCAACTAGGGTTGCTGTTTCCATTATTATATAATTTCAAGACCAAAATGGATCTAGGATAAGATCATTTATTTACAGCGGAATGGTATACAAAGTCAACAGATCTCAATGAATAAAAAATAGGATTTATGGCTACACAAACTGTTGAGGGTAGTTCTAGATCTGGTCCAAGACGAACTATTGTAGGGAATTTATTGAAACCATTGAATTCGGAATATGGTAAAGTAGCTCCTGGTTGGGGAACTACTCCTTTGATGGGTGTTGCAATGGTTCTATTTGCGATATTTCTATCTATTATTTTGGAGATTTATAATTCTTCCATTTTACTGGACGGAATTTCTATGAATTAGATTCACAAGAACCGACTAACTAGTTTTTCAATACAAAGTGAAGCATTTAGGTCTTAGATTTTTAGCCCATTCTATTTTGGTTTGGTAGTTCGACCGTGGAATTTCTTTTCTTCTGTATTTCCGGAATATGAGTGTGTGACTTGTTATAATTGATCCTATTGATAGTACAGAGAGTGAGTCTGTCATCTTGATAGAGATGGTTTTACCCCGTCGGATATTTATTCTAGTATCTGGAGCACGGAATATATAAAATAGATTCTAAAGTATTAGAACTATGATTCATACTTAATATTTAGACCCCGCAACCGGACTTAAAAAAAATTTTCAAAGAGTTAGAAGTTATAAGATTTTGATTCTTTCAAACTGCCGCTTATCCTTATTTTTTTCAAAGGACAAACGTTTCTTTGGATTTTTTTCATTATATCTATTCATTGAATAAGTGATGATCCAATAGTTCTTACTCAGGGAATTTTTGGACTTAGATTGAAGGTTTTATTGAATCATCGTGGTTTTGGTATGAATCTGAGGTTTTTTTTAATCGATTCTATAGGGTCTTAACAAGAGAATTCCTATCAATAATAAAGAAGACAGCAGTAAAGCCGTATTACACACAAAAAAAAATAACACAAATCAAAGAAAAGAAAAAAAAAAAGTTAAGTAAATAGAATATTCAAGAGGCCAG